AAAAGTTATTTTAGGAAGGGTAGTAAGAAAAAAAGGAATTCAAGGAGGAAGTACAATAAAAAAAGAAGTAGAGTAAGCTTCCAGAGGAGAAAAATGTTAGTCTCTAGTTTCTCTCATTTTGGCGGCATGGCCGAGTGGTAAGGCGGGGGACTGCAAATCCTTTTTCCCCAGTTCAAATCCGGGTGTCGCCTGATCAACACAAGACTCAAAATTCCGTATTATGTTCGCCCGATATATAATGCAATGAATTATTCCTTCACAGACGCAAAAGGATTTAAATCCTTGCGTCGAAGGGTCAAGATTCTAGTGTAAAAAAAATTGGAAGGACTTCCAATCCAATGTAGTGTCTACTGACTGGATCTTCTCGATCTTAGCTTAAATTGAACTAAGTCGGACAGGCAAGCCGATTCTATTAGTGGGTGTGAAAAGAGCAGGAAAATACATTGGAGACAGACTCATGAAAGTCTATAAATGCATAGGCATTCAATCAATATTAGATTGAATCAATGGGTAATTGGCTTTTTTCTAAAAAAGTGCAAAAAGTCTTTTTTTTTTTTGCACTAACCTCTAGCCAAGAATAAAATTATCCCCGATTGGTTCAAGAGTGACAAGCAGGAGATAGTAAAAATGAAATCACATAGAAAGGATAGGTATGAACGATTGATCTTCATTCCATATTGAAAATGTCTTTTACTTTTTTATGAAAGTCAACAAAATAAACAATTGATTTTCTTATCGATGTGTTCAATGAATAATATTCCCTTACTACTGCTAAGAATAGCAAGGCCTCTTTTGTGTCGGCTTAATGTTGCCTGTTTCTACTATTCTACTAGAAAAATAATATCAAAATCTATTCGAAGTGTATTTAGTTTATTGATTTCTCAAGAGTCTTGGGTCAGAATCCTTTTTGACTGTTCACTATTGATCCACTATTATTAGTGAACAATAATGGACTAATTCCTTCATATTTATCGAGATAGGGGACATCATTCACATGGATATAGTAAGTCTTGCTTGGGCTGCTTTAATGGTAGTCTTTACATTTTCCCTTTCACTAGTAGTGTGGGGACGAAGTGGACTCTAAGTACTACGAATTAAGTTGATGAATCAAACTTATCAATTGTTTTCTAGATAGTTCTGTAAAGCGCTTTAAATTATTACATTTTTTATTTAATTCAAACATCTTTATTTGAAAGTTCCATTTTATTCGGGTCTGGTATAGTAATGTACTATATGAATAATACCCTTTTTTCAATCAAACAGATATTTGAACGATTCTCCTGATCGTAGTCAGAAAGTAAAGGGGATACAGAAAGAGATTCCAACCAACTTTTCCCGCATATAGTGATAATGAATAAGAGTGGATCCCCCCCCTTTTTTCTTTTTACTTCATTGATTTTATTCTTTCGATCTATATCAGGATTCATCCTTCATATTTGAACTAAAAAAACTAGAAAAAGCCTTGGAAGTGAGTCGGGAAGACTAAAATAAGAGTTGTCTTTTTTTTGAGCTTGATTGGAATCAATACAAATCAAATGGATGAAACAAAGAATTAGAATAGCGTAGAATAGGTTAATATTAAGATTACATATACCTAATTCATATCACATATATGATATCTGAAGATCAATATTTTCATTAATCTATATTAATATTAATCAATCCGAAGAATCCAACTTTCTATACTTCACTACGAGTAAAAAGGTAAATAGTATGGTAGAAAGATTAATATATTTCTTTCTACCATACTATCAGGTCTCAGAGAATACTGCTGAGTGTTGTTCGCTCATTTCATTAAGAATCAAAACGCCAAGCTTTTATTTATTCAATCATTAAGAAGAACTAAGAAGACAAGTTTCATTCAAATTAATTATTTTGACTTATGGTTTTTACATATATGATAAGTAAAAAGGCAGTAGGAACTAGAATGAACAGTGCAGTAGCAATAAATGCAAGAATGTTTACTTCCATAATATAATTATTTCGTTTTTTTTTTTTTTTTACTTCACAATAACTCGGGATTTAATCCCATAGAGATGAGGAATAAATCTTTCGCCGGTAAATTCAATGAGATGAATTACATCGCGCTGATATTGAATCAGATCAATATGATGAATTGAGAATATCTGAGCTATCAAATGGATTAATCGTCAAGAATTGAATAGTATAACACAGGAGGGTCCTTTATTCATACTGAATAAAAAATGGGATTAATGATCCAATCAAGAATTTTTGATTTCTTATCCGTTTTTCTCTTCTTGACTTTATATACCACAATATACCATAAATCTAGCTACCACAATATACCATAAATCTAGCATCAATCATCCGATCCCGTATTTTTTGCCTATTTGTCCACTTTTTGCTTACCAACGCAACCCGTCGACGTGAGTGAAATGACAACGGAACAACGGGGGTCTGGCATCTAAACTCCTTTTTACTGATCTAGTTTTCTTGGCAATCAAAGAAGTGTGAGAAAGATGAATCCTGGTATAAAAGATCTAATATTCAAAAAATTCACTATTTTTTTTTTTGAACCGAAGCAAAAAAAAGATTTATTCCCTTGCTCAGTGGCACGAGATTCTTTTTAGTAATTAAGATTCCACACAATTGAAACCAAAAGATGCGTTTAACCTAAATAGGTTCTATCAGGGTAACTATGTTTAATTCAGTTTATAATGTTAGTACAAAACTAGTAAAAACATAAACATATAGTATTGTTATACATTACAAGGATGAGGAGCAATCAAAAAAATGAAGTAGAGTATCTACTGGAATTCTGAATATGCTGCTCCCAATAATTCTACTAATTCACATATAGCTCTCTCCCCCCAATTGTTACTAGTTGAATTAAAATTGAAATAGAACAAAATTTTTTTATAATAAATGCTAAAAAATAACTAAAGAGCACGTTTAGGAATGAAATTATGTTCCCTGTACCCCTTTCTCCGAAAAAGAAGGAATGGATTGAGTATATATTGGATACGTCGGGACTGACGGGGCTCGAACCCGCAGCTTCCGCCTTGACAGGGCGGTGCTCTTACCAATTGAACTACAATCCCCCTAAAAAGTTTATCCATATTATTTAGATTTCAGTCAAAGCCTATCGATTTTGAATTACCGTGTTGTAACAGAAATCCGCGGATATATTTATTGAGAATCCCTTGAATGCTTAGTGAAAACAACACGGATTACTAGTAATCCATGTTATTTTATTATAAAATCGCTTGAGAGGCCGTTTTTCAAGGACAAATGAGAAAAAAAAGAAGTAGGGATGTATTAGAAAGTTTTCTTTTTTCCTGCGTATTCGTTCTTTCTAGAAAACAAATGAACTGGGTTATATCCATTTATGGTGGATCCGCGCATTTTTGGGCCGAGCTGGATTTGAACCAGCGTAGACATATTGCCAACGAATTTACAGTCCGTCCCCATTAACCGCTCGGGCATCGACCCGGGAACAATCACTTCTAAGGTTATTTAGAATCCATGATCAACTTCCTTTCATAGTACCCTACCCCCAGGGGAAGTCGAATCCCCGCTGCCTCCTTGAAAGAGAGATGTCCTGAACCACTAGACGATGGGGGCATGTTTTCCTGACCGACCCATACTATGCTCATAATATGACTAGTTTTTCGAAATTGTCAATATAATAGAATGATATGACTAGATCTGACGGATCTTTCTGTCGTTCATGATTCTATATAATTTATTGATTCCTCATTTCTAGACATAAATCATTCATTCAAATCGACATTCTATTTTATCTATATAGAGTCTATAGAAATATAAATTCGAAAAATTTCGAATTGATTATTGATTCGAGAAATCTAGAAAGTGAGATTCCTTTCTTTTTATAGATATTATCTCTATCTATAAAATAGAAAAAGCAAAAGAATATGAAAGCTAAGATACCCGCATGGAGTAATTTGTCTTTCAGAAAAGGTTTTCACTTCATTTCGTCCATTTTTCATTCATCGATTTACCTTTGTTAAAATGATATATACCTATCTAGATCTCCCCACTAAACTAGGAAATTTGAAAAAGAGAAATGGAAATCCGGAATAAAAAAGTAATCTAAGAATTTTTACCTAAGAAATTAGGTTCAGGAAACAGGTAGAATCTCGTGATCATATGATTCGATGAAAGATCAATGAGGGCCATTGTAAAGTTAAAACCAGTTGATATCAATAAACCTTTTCTTTTTAACTATACTAGGTAAAGAAAAGCGGAATATTCCACAACCCACTATGAGTCTATTGCATATACTTATGTATAGAATATATGTACATATATCTAGTTTATTCGTATAGTGACTCAGTCAGGAATTGAATAAAAGGGGCCCTTTTAACTCAGTGGTAGAGTAACGCCATGGTAAGGCGTAAGTCATCGGTTCAAATCCGATAAGGGGCTTTCGGGGTTTTTATAACCCTCCTGTTTTAGTATTCATATTGGGATGGGAGAATAAAGATATTCTTAGGAAAACTAATAAAAAAACCTAATAATTTGATCCTAATCCTAATTAAGTTATTATTCTTATGAGTTCGAATAATTCGAGTTCGTAATTTTGAACGTTTGTTTATTAGATTTTTTTATTATAATTATAATATATTTATTTTATAATGAATAATACTAAGTCGTCTCTTGAATTATCATAGAGTCCTATTTTACATTATTCTAATCAAATCTAGTTCGAAATTAACAAAAGAAAAAGTAAGTGGACCTGACCCATTGAGTAGAGGCTATATCCACTATTCTGGTATTAAAACTAGATAGAGCTAAAATTTGAATAGTGAATCTTTTTTTTTTTGACTCCGCAAGAATTTGTCGATATTTCCGATTCAATCTTCTTGTTCCTAGATGTTGCATAGGAATGAATTGCTATTCCGGTCTTCTACAGATAAAACAAGTCATAATATAAGAACCATAACAGGATCCATTTCTATTTCGATTCGAAAAGAGTTTTCTCTTCGAAACCCATTAGGTAGAAGGGCAGTATGCGA